GTTTTATATGTTGGATTTTTTAGCATTGGGGCGCATTCCACAGATTTAGTAGAAATTTTTGGGCTAATATTTTGGGGAAATTTGCGGTAAATTAATGCGATGTGTATGTATATATATATATAACGCGGATAGCTAGCCCATATCTCAACTTGCTGGCCCGCACGTTCTCGAGCCTTCCTTGGTTTAGGGGTTTGACAAGGATAACAGGATTTGCTGAGCGTAGGGGGTAGGGGGGTTTGTCGCGCGTAAGCCGAAAGGGGGGGCATATATATAGGGGTAAGTTGAAGAAGGAATAGGTATGTATGCACCTGAATGAGAAATATGTGATTCTTAAGTTATGTCTTTTAATAATTAACCTATATGGACTTCTAACAGAGGGTATGTTCCACCTTTATATATTATTGGACCTGCACTCTGATATGCAAGGTGAAAAGGAAAAGAAAAGGAGAACCCCTATGCATATAAGAGAATGCCCGGCATGTGGGGTTAATGAGGAGTATGTACTCACTTCAATAACCGTATGCCAGTAAGATTTTCCGAGTGGGGGTCTCACAGTCATACCCGTGAGATTCCAAGCCAGATGCAAGTAATAATTCACTCCATACCACCCGTGTATATGTGTCCTTGATTTTATCATGCATAATATGCATTCATATAATCCAGTTGGTGGTTTCTTACTACATTAATATGGTTTAATTAAATCTTAGGTGATTATTTCAAGGAAAAATCTGAGAGCCAATTGTAGGGGAATAATCTATTTCCCGGGTTAAAATAAATTATTTCTGAGTTTTAATAATTTACTTTATGTACGTCTTGGACGTTAGTACTTGCTTTGGGGTTAATATAAATGAATGGTGATAATACATATATATGTACTAATGCATTATGTAATATAATGCATATATATGTACTAAACCATATAGGTTACTATCAGAAGATAGTTTAATTTAGAATTCTGGCTTTGGGAGCCAGGGGTGGGAGTTAAAATCCCCCTCTTCTGGGCGCTAGGGGGGAATTTAACCTCCGATCTTCGGATTACAAGACCGATGCTTTTATACTAAGCTACTAGAGCAAGCTCATTTTAGTGCCTTATTTTCCACTCACCCTGCTAACGGGCTAAGAATGAGGAATAATGCGAAGTAAAGGACTGACGCGATTTGTCCGATGATGATGTAGGGGTGTTCTACGGGTATGCCCCCAATTCATGTCAGGATAATTATATCTGCTACTAGGGTTCAGAATAAGAATTGAGTGATCGGGCGGAATGTTAGTCCTCGCTGCTTTGAGGTGTGTAGGATCGGCACTACTATTAGTACTAGAATAGAGAATAGTAACGCAAGGACCCCCCCTAATTTATTTGGGATGGATCGTAGGATGGCGTAGGCAAATAGGAAGTATCATTCCGGCTTGATATGAGGGGGGGTGACTAATGGGTTCGCCGGGGTGAAATTCTCTGGGTCCCCCAGGAGATTGGGGGAAAATAGTGCCAATGATGTGAGGGCTAGTAATATCACTACGAACCCTAGTAGGTCCTTGTAGGAGAAGTATGGGTGGAAGGAGATTTTGTCCGCGTCGGAGTTTAACCCGGCCGGGTTGTTTGACCCTGTTTCGTGGAGGAAGAGTAGATGTAGGATGGTTGCGGCGGCGACGACGAATGGCAGAAGGAAGTGGAACGCGAAGAATCGTGTTAGGGTCGCATTATCTACTGAGAAGCCGCCCCAAATTCATTGAACAAGGGTGTCCCCTATGTAGGGCACTGCCGATAGCAGGTTGGTAATTACCGTAGCGCCTCAAAAGGACATTTGTCCTCATGGGAGGACGTAGCCGACAAAGGCCGTTATTATAACTAGCAGGAGTAGAACTACCCCGATATTTCAGGTCTCTTTATAAAGGTAGGACCCGTAGTATAGGCCGCGAGCAATGTGTATATAAATACAGATGAAAAAGAATGATGCCCCGTTGGCGTGAATGTTGCGGATAAGCCAGCCATAATTAACATCCCGACAGATGTGGACTACTGACGAGAATGCGGTTGAGATATCAGAGGTGTAGTGTATGGCCAGGAATAGCCCGGTCAGGATTTGAGTGATCAAACATAGTCCTAGGAGGGATCCAAAATTTCATCACACGGAAATGTTAGAGGGAGTTGGGAGGTCGACTAGTGCGTCGTTGGCGATTTTTATTAGTGGGTGGGTTTTTCGTAGGCTTGCCATTATTGTTCTTGTAGTTGAATTGCAACGGTGGTTCTTCAAGTCACTGGTCTCGGTTAAAGTCCGAGCAAGAATTATGACTTATTCTATGTTTTTGTTATTGGTAGCTCTAGTTGTGGGTTTAATTGCTGTTGCTTCTAATCCTACACCTTACTTTGCTGCTTTGGGCTTGGTAGTAGCAGCGGGGGTTGGGTGCGGGATTTTAGTTGGTTGTGGGGGTTCTTTCTTATCTTTGGTTTTGTTCCTAATTTATCTAGGGGGGATGCTCGTGGTGTTTGCTTATTCAGCGGCTTTGGCCGCTGAGCCTTTCCCGGAGGCTTGGGGGAGTCGTTCTGTGGCCGGGTATGTATTAATTTATTTATTAGGTGTTGCGGTAGCAGCCGGGCTACTTTGAGGGGGGTGATATGAGGGTTCTTGAGTGGTTGTTGACGGGTTGAAGGAGTTTTCTATGTTGCGCGGCGACGCTAGTGGTGTAGCTGTAATATACTCTTTTGGAGGGGCCATACTAGTTATCTGTGCGTGAGTGTTGCTCTTAACTTTACTTGTAGTGCTGGAGCTCACTCGAGGGCTGAGTCGGGGCACTCTGCGTGCTGTTTAAGTGAGGATTAGGAGAAGGGCTAGGGTTAAAGTTAAGAGAAAGATAGTTAGATAAGTCTTAATTATGCCTCGTTGGATATCGCTTACGATCTTTGACATTATTATCTGGGTTAGCGCTAGTCCTTTTGGCCCCGTAATTTCAAGTCATGTTTGGTCAAACTTAGTGGCGACTGATTGTCCGAGGGCCAGGTTGAGTTTAGGGGGGAGTCGGTGAATTATTGCTGGGAAGTATCCTAACATGTTTGAGAAATGGTGCATTGGGATTGTGGGAATAATTTTGACCTGTTTATTGGTTATAGCTGTAAGCTCCATGGCTACTAGGAGTCCAATAACGGTTACTATGAGAGCTGCTAGCTTTAGGGTGGCTGGTATTGTTATAATAGGTGTTTTTGAGGGTAGGAAGTTGGATGTAATAATAAGTCCTGCAATAATGCTTCCCCAGGCAAGTCGCTTGATTGGATTAATTACTAGGGGGTTATTTTCGTTGATGGGGGATAACGGCGGGAATCGGGGGGATCCCATGGTTACGAAGAATACTACTCGGAAGCTGTAGACTGCGGTGAAGGATGTGGCGATTAGTGTAAGGGTTAGGGCTCAGGCGTTAAGGTAGGAGGTGTTTAGGGCCTCAATGATGGCATCTTTTGAGAAGAACCCGGCTAGAAATGGGGTTCCTGTCAATGCCAGGCTGCCGATCGTTAGATAGGTTGAGGTGGCGGGTATTAGGTTGTGAAGGCCCCCCATTTTCCGGATATCTTGCTCGTCATTCAGGCTGTGGATAATTGATCCGGAGCATAAGAACAGTATGGCCTTAAAGAAAGCGTGTGTGCAGATGTGAAGAAATGCTAGCTGCGGCTGGTTTAGTCCGATCGTGACCATTATTAGGCCTAGTTGACTGGATGTTGAGAAAGCTACAATTTTCTTGATGTCATTTTGGGTTAAAGCGCAGGTGGCTGTAAATAGTGTGGTGAGTGCTCCCAGGCAGAGGCAGGTCGTCAATGCCAGGCTGTTATCTTGCATAAGGGGGTGGAGGCGGATTAGCAGGAAAATTCCTGCAACGACCATAGTGCTGGAGTGGAGTAGGGCAGATACTGGGGTAGGGCCCTCCATGGCAGATGGGAGTCAAGGATGTAGGCCAAATTGGGCCGATTTCCCTGTTGCTGCGAGAATTAGTCCGATTAGGGGAACTGTTATGTCGAAGCTTTTTGACAGAAAGAAGATTTGTTGAATTTCCCAAGAATTGAGGTTTATTGCGAATCATGCTATGCTTAAGATTAGTCCGATGTCCCCGACTCGGTTGTAGATGACGGCTTGAAGAGCTGCTGTATTAGCATCCGCTCGTCCGTATCATCACCCGATCAGCAGGAATGATATGATTCCGACTCCTTCTCAGCCGATGAACAACTGGAACATGTTATTGGCTGTGACCAGGGTGATTATGGCCACCAGAAACAGAAGTAGGTACTTGAAGAACCGGTTCATGTTTGGGTCGGAGTGTATGTACCACAGCGCGAATTCCAGGATGGATCAAGTAACGTAGAGGGCAATAGGGGTAAAAATAAGAGAGTAGTGGTCGAATTTAAAGCTGATGTTTGTGTCAAATACGTGTGTATTTATTCACTGTCAGTTCGTAGTGACACTTTCTATTCCCTGATCTAGGAAAATTATGAGCGGGAGGAGACTGATAAAGAATGAGGTGCTGACAGCAGTTTTAACATGTGTGCTTGCTCATTCTGGCTTTTGTGGCTTTGGGTTTAGTGTTATTAACAGAGGCGATACAAGAATAGTGAGGACTAGAATAAGTGAGGATGATATAATTAAGGTTGTTGGGTTCATAGCTTCCACTTGGACTTGCACCAAGAGTTTTTGGTTCCTAAGACCAACGGATGAACTGTTATCCTTCAGAAGCGTGAGGAAGCCGCGGATTTTAACCGCGGTGCATAAGGATTAGCAGTACTTATTGATTTCTGTCCTTCCTTGGGTGAGTAGGGAGATTTTAACTCCTGTCTTTAGAATCACAATCTAATATTTTAGTTAAACTATACTTACTAGGAGCATCAGCCTCATATGAGTTCTGGCTTTGCTACGAGGAGGATTACTGGAATTAGGTGGAGAGCTATTAATAAGTGCTCCCGGGTGTGGAAGGGCGGGAGTTTAGTGATGTGATCCGGTGTGGGACCTCGTTGAGACATCAGGAACATATACAGGGAGTAACCTGCGGTAATTAATGTTCCTGCCCCGGTGAGTGCAATGGTTCATGGTGATCAGTTAAATAGTGTTGTAATAATCATTAGCTCTCCTATCAGATTAGGTAGCGGGGGGAGTGCCAGGTTGGCTAGGTTGGCGATAAATCATCATACTGCTGTTAGTGGAAAGATTATTTGTAGGCCTCGGGCAAGAATTATGGTTCGACTGTGGGTTCGTTCGTAGGCTGTGTTGGCTAGGCAGAATAGTATTGAGGACACTAACCCGTGGGCGATTATCAAAATGATAGCCCCTGAGAACCCTCATGGGGTTTGGATTAGGATTCCGCCCGCTACAAGTCCCATGTGGCTTACGGACGAGTAGGCGATTAGGGACTTAAGGTCTGTTTGTCGGAGGCAAATCGACCCTGTTATGATAATACCTCACAATGCTAGAATAATGAACGGGTATACCAATTCTTTGGATAGTGGGTCTAGCATAATTATTATTCGCATTATTCCGTATCCTCCTAGCTTCAGTAACACCGCTGCTAGTACTATTGATCCCGCAACTGGGGCTTCAACATGTGCTTTTGGTAGTCATAGATGTACTCCGTATAGTGGTATCTTCACTAAAAATGCGATTAGGCAGCCAGCCCATCAGATTTTGTGGCCTCAGGAGTCCAGAAGGAGTGGTTGGGAATATTGAATCACCAATATGGATAGGGTCCCGGTGGATTGTTGAAGTAGGAGCAGGGCAACTAATAGCGGTAGGGATCCTGCTAAGGTGTAAAACAGGAAATAGGTTCCCGCATTGAGGCGCTCAGTTTGGTTTCCCCACCGAGTGATAATAATAAGGGTTGGGATTAGTGTAGCTTCAAATATAATATAAAATATGATGATCTCGGTGGCACCGAATGCTATAATTAAGAAGGTTTGTAGCGAGGCGAGGAGGCTGATGTATAAACGTTGTCGGCTGATGGGCTCGGGATTGATGTGGTTTTGACTAGCTAGGATCATCAACGGAAGAAGTCAACATGTTAGTGCCAAGAGAGGGGTTGAGAGCGGGTCTGTGGCCAGGTACGAATTAGATATGGCTCACCCGGTTTCTGATGTTCATTTCAACCATGTGAGGCTAATGAGGGCAATTAGGAGACTATGCGTGGTCGCGGTTGATCACAGTCATTTAGGGGAGGTTAATCAAATCGTCGGGAATAGTATAACAGTGGGAATTAATACTTTTAGCATTGTAGAAGGCTGAGGTTTTGTAGCCGGTCGGTCCCGTGGGTGCGGGCTGTGGCCACTAAAAGCGCAAGGCCCGCACTTGCCTCGCAGGCGGAGAAAGCTAGTAGCAGTATTGGGGCCGCGGAGAAACTTGTTGATTCGAACTGTAAGGCCCACAGGGCCAGTGCAATAAACAGGGATAATATTATTCCCTCTAAGCACAGGAGCGCGGAAAGTAGGTGGGTGCGGTGGAATGCTAATCCTATCAGTCCTAAAATAAATGCTGAGCTGAAACTAAAATGTACTGGTGTCATAAGGGGGTCATGGACTTAAACCATAATTTTCTGAGCCGAAATCAGAGGTCTTATTTTGGACTAACTCCCTATTCTGCTCATTCTAGGCCACCCTGGGTTCATTCGTAGATTAGTCCCAAGGTTAATAAGATTAGGACCGTAGTGGCTCAAAAGAATGTTCCGGTGGGGTTGTGAAGTTGGTCTCCTCACGGTAGGGGGAGGAGGAGGGCGATCTCTAGGTCAAATAAGAGAAATAGGATTGCTACTAGGAAAAATCGTAGTGAGAAAGGTAATCGGGCAGATCCCAGTGGGTCAAACCCACATTCATATGGGGACAGTTTTTCTGCGTCTGGGGTCATTTGGGGCAGCCAGAAAGACACGATTGCTAGGACTGAGGATAGGGCTATTGTAATGGCGAGGATGGTTATAATTAGATTCATTATCTTTCCCCGGGGTCTAACCAAGACTAAATGATTGGAAGTCACTTGTACTAATTTCAATACTAGAAAGATTATGAGCCTCATCAATAGATGGATACGTAGAGGAATAGTCAGACTACGTCGACAAAGTGTCAGTATCAGGCGGCGGCCTCGAAGCCAAAGTGGTGTTCGGATGTAAAGTGGTACTGAACTTGGCGGAGGAGGCAGACAGCTAGGAATGATGATCCAATAATAACATGTAGTCCGTGGAATCCTGTGGCCACAAAAAATGTAGAGCCGTATACTCCGTCTGCGATCGTAAAGGGTGCTTCGTAGTACTCCATGGCCTGAAGGGCAGTAAAGTATAGTCCTAGCAAGATTGTAAGTGCGAGAGATTGGATGGCTTGTTTTCGTTCGCCTTCTATGATGCTGTGATGGGCCCATGTGACTGTTACCCCGGATGCTAATAGCACGGCTGTATTGAGGAGGGGAACTTCAAAGGGGTCTAATGTAATAATTCCCGTTGGGGGTCAGCATCCTCCTAGTTCTGGTGTTGGTGCCAGGCTTGAGTGATAGAAAGCTCAGAAGAACCCCAGGAAGAAGAATACTTCGGAGGTGATAAACAAGATTATCCCGTAACGTAGTCCTTTTTGTACTGGTGGTGTGTGGTGGCCTTGGAATGTCCCCTCCCGGATAATATCACGCCATCATTGATACATCGTAAGAAGTAGGAGAATTATTCCAAGGGTTATTAGTGTTGTTGAGTGGAAGTGGAACCAGATTGCTAGGCCGGATGTTATTAATAGAGCACCGACGGCTCCGGTTAGTGGTCATGGGCTTGGATCAACCATATGATATGCATGTGCTTGGTGGGCCATTAAACGTTTTCTTGCAGGTAGAGGCTTAGGAGTAGTACGAATACATAAGCTTGAATTATTGCTACTGCGACTTCTAGGAGCGTTAAGAGGAAGAGAACGGTGGCGGTTAAGATGGCCACCGTTGGCATTATTGGCAGTAGAACGAACACAGCTGTGGCGATGAGTTGAATTAGTAAGTGGCCTGCAGTTAAATTGGCTGTAAGTCGAACGCCCAGAGCTAGTGGTCGGATAAATAGGCTGATAGTTTCGATAATGATCAGTACAGGAATTAGGGGGATGGGCGTTCCTTCCGGTAGGAGGTGTCCGAGGGCGACTGTTGGTTGATTTCGCATTCCGATAATTACGGTGGCAAGTCACAGGGGCACGGCGAATCCTATGTTTAATGATAGTTGAGTGGTGGGTGTGAAAGTGTATGGGAGAAGGCCTAGCATATTAATGGTAATAAGGAATACTATTAATGAGGCTAGTAGAAGTGCTCATTTATGTCCCCCCACACTTAGAGGCATTATTAATTGATTGGTGAATCGGTTAATAAATCATGTTTGGACGGTAATAAGTCGATTGTTGATTCACCGGGATGGCGGAGTTGGGAAGAGAAGCCATGGTAGTGCAATTGCAACGGCAATAAGTGGGATTCCCAGGAAGGACGGGCTTGCGAATTGGTCAAAAAAGCTTACTATCATGGTCAGTCTCAGGGCTCTGTCTTGTGTTTTTCTTCACTTATTGGGGCTGGTTCGTTCGGCGTAGTGTGATTTAAAATTTTGGTTGGAATAATGGTGAGAAAGACGATTCATGAGAATACTAGAATTGCAAATCAGGGGTTGGGATTTAATTGGGGCATTTCACTAGAGGTGGTCGGTAGGCACCAAACTTTGGCTTAAAAGGCCAACGCTTTGTCCGATAATTAGCTTTCTAGTGAGACGTCTTCTAGCATCAGTGAGGATCAGCTCTCGAAGTGCTCTAGCGGGACTGCTTCGACTACAATGGGCATAAAGCTGTGATTTGCCCCGCAGATTTCAGAACACTGTCCATAAAATACACCTGGGCGTGAGGCAATGAAGGCCGTTTGGTTCAGTCGGCCCGGTACCGCGTCTATTTTTACGCCTAGGGATGGAACGGCCCAAGAGTGTAACACATCTTCGGCAGATACTAGAACACGGACTGGTGACTCTATGGGAACTACTATTCGGTGGTCTGTTTCCAGGAGTCGGAATTGGCCGGGCGTGAGATCTTGAGTTGGAACTATGTAGGAGTCAAAGCCCAGGTCTTCATAGTCTGTGTATTCGTAGCTTCAATATCATTGATGTCCCATGGCTTTAATTGTCAGGTGGGGGTCATTGATTTCGTCTATAAGATATAAGATTCGAAGGGATGGCAGGGCAATCAAAACTAGGATGACGGCTGGTAAAATAGTTCATACAATTTCGATTTCTTGGGAGTCCAAGATGTATTTGTTTGTAAGTTTAGTCGAAACCATTGCAATAATAATATAAAGTACCAGGGTACTAATTAAGAATACAATTATTAGGGCGTGGTCATGGAAGTGAAGAAGCTCTTCTATAACGGGTGATGCCGCGTCTTGGAATCCTAGTTGCGTGGGATGTGCCATTAAGCCTTGGGCTTAAGACATACAGGGGTTTAACCTGCAATTTCACCTCGACAAGGTGATGTAATGTGTTTTACTAATGTCTTTAGAAGAAAGTGACAGAGTGGTTATGTGACTGGCTTGAAACCAGTATACGGGGGTTCAATTCCTTCCTTTCTCGTTAGTTTGATTGAACTTGGACGAATGCCGGTTCTTCGAATGTATGGTATGGTGGAGGGCAGCCGTGAAGTCATTCTACATTTGTCATAGTTAGTTCTACTGAGGACACCTCTCGTTTGGCGGCGAAGGCTTCTCACAAAATGAATAGGAACATAATTACCGCTACTAGGGAAATGAGTGACCCGATGGATGATACTGTATTTCACAGGGCGTAGGCGTCTGGGTAGTCGGAGTATCGTCGTGGCATTCCGGCCAGGCCTAGGAAGTGTTGTGGGAAGAATGTGAGGTTAACACCAATAAACATTACTCCGAAGTGGATTTTTGTTCAGGTGTCGTTTAAAGTATACCCTGTAAATAGGGGGAATCAATGGACAAAGGCTGCCATAATGGCAAATACGGCACCCATTGATAGTACGTAGTGAAAGTGTGCAACTACGTAATATGTGTCGTGGAGAACAATGTCGAGTGATGAGTTGGCTAGAACAATTCCTGTTAGTCCGCCCACTGTAAAAAGGAAAATAAACCCAAGGGCTCATAGTATGGGTGTTTCTCATTTAATGGACCCTCCGTGGAGCGTGGCTAGTCAACTAAATACTTTTACACCCGTTGGAATAGCAATAATCATTGTTGCGGATGTAAAGTATGCACGAGTGTCTACGTCCATTCCAACAGTGAACATGTGATGGGCCCATACGATAAATCCTAGGAGGCCGATAGCCATCATGGCTCATACTATTCCTATGTAGCCGAATGGTTCTTTTTTGCCCGCATAGTAGGCCACAACGTGTGAAATAATTCCAAAGCCGGGTAAAATAAGAATGTAAACTTCCGGGTGACCGAAGAATCAGAATAGGTGTTGGTATAAGATCGGGTCTCCTCCCCCTGCGGGGTCAAAGAATGTGGTATTTAGATTTCGGTCTGTGAGGAGCATTGTAATTCCAGCAGCTAGAACTGGCAGGGACAGGAGAAGGAGCACGGCCGTCACAAGTACGGCTCAAACAAACAGGGGTGTTTGGTACTGAGAGATGGCTGGCGGCTTCATGTTAATAGTTGTAGTGATGAAGTTAATTGCCCCTAAAATTGATGACACACCTGCTAGGTGAAGTGAGAAAATTGTTAAGTCTACGGATGCTCCGGCGTGGGCGAGATTGCCTGCGAGTGGCGGATAGACTGTTCACCCCGTCCCAGCCCCGGCTTCTACACCAGAAGAGGCTAGTAGCAGGAGGAAAGAGGGGGGGAGAAGTCAGAAACTCATGTTGTTTATTCGCGGGAATGCTATGTCAGGTGCTCCAATTATTAGTGGCACGAGTCAGTTTCCAAATCCTCCAATAAGGATTGGTATTACTATAAAGAAAATTATTACGAAGGCATGGGCAGTGACGATAACATTGTAAATTTGATCGTCGCCCAGAAGTGATCCGGGTTGGCTTAGTTCAGCTCGAATGAGAAGGCTTAGGGCGGTTCCAACTATGCCGGCTCAGGCACCAAATACAAGATAAAGGGTACCAATGTCTTTGTGGTTTGTAGAAAAGAATCAGCGCGTAATTGCCACAGGTAGGGTAGCCGAGTGCTCAGGCGGCGGGTTGTAGCCCCGAAGACAGAGGTTTAAATCCTCTCCTTATCACCAGCCCCGTGGTGAAGAAACATGTTGGATTGCAAATCCAGAGACGTAGATTAATAGTCTGCCGGGGCTTTTCCCGCCTTACTAGGCGATAGGCGGGAAAAGTAGATGGATGCTCGCTGGCTTGAGCGTTTAGCTGTTAACTAAGAGTTTGTAGGATCGAGGCCTTCCCATCTAGTAAGGCCTTAGTTTAACAAAAACATTTGATTTGCAATCAGAAAATGCAGGATAGACTCTTGTAGGTCTTATCAGGGACTAGAAGATTTTCACTTCTATTAAGGGCTTTGAAGGCTCTTGGTTTGATGTTATCCTAAGTCCCTAGGTGGCTAACATCATGATAGCTGGGGTCATCGGTAAAAACCCTAGGGCGACTGTAGTAGATAGTGCAAGTGGGAGGGAGGACTGGGCTGTTTGGATCCGTCAGGGGGTGGTCGAGTTGGTTGTATTAGGGGAAATTGTCAGTGTTATTGCGTAGCAGAGACGTAGGTAGAAGTAAAGACTCAGTAGGGCAGCCAGGGCCATGATTGTGGCGGTAACTGGGAGATTCTGTTTTGCCAGCTCTTGAAGGATTAATCATTTTGGCATGAACCCCGTTAGGGGCGGTAGGCCCCCCAGGGACAATAATACCAGAGCAGTGGTTGTTGTTAGGATAGGGCTTTTTGATCAGACTGTTGAAAGAGTGCTAATACTTGTGGCGGATGATACTTTCAGGGTAAGGAATGCTGCGGATGTCATGAAGATATATGTCCCCAGGGCGAGAAGGGTGAGTTGGGGGGCATATTGGAGGATGATAATTATTCAGCCTATGTGGGCAATTGAGGAGTAGGCTAGGACTTTTCGTAGTTGGGTCTGATTTAGTCCACCTCACCCTCCGACCAGTGCGGACATGATTCCTAAAGCAGTTAACAACATCGGGTCCACGGCTTGGGCCGTTTGAATAATCAGGGCGAGTGGGGCGAGCTTCTGTCATGTTGATAAAATTAGTCCTGTTATGAGGTCCAATCCCTGTAGGACCTCTGGCATTCAGAAGTGTATTGGCGCAAGCCCAATTTTAAATGCCAGAGCGGTGATAATTATTGTGCTAGCAATGGGGTTTGACATGTCATTTATATCTCATTCTCCTGTGGCTCAGGCATTCGTTGTGCTTGCAAACATAATCATTGCTGCTGCGGTGGCCTGGGTCAAAAAGTACTTTGTGGTAGCTTCTACCGCGCGGGGGTGGTGATGTTGCGCTATAAGAGGAATAATCGCTAGGGTATTAATTTCCAGCCCTATTCAGGCCAGTAGTCAGTGGGAGCTAGCAAAGGTTAGGGTAGTTCCTAGCCCTAGGCTGGATAGTAGAATTGCGAGTACATAGGGGTTCATTGATGGAGGAGGGACTTTAACCGTCATGCTCGGGGTATGGGCCCGAAAGCTTAATTAGCTGACCCCATCTTAGAAAGTGGTGTAGAGGAAGCACTAAGAGTTTTGATCTCCTGGGCATGGGTTCGACCCCCTTCTTTCTAAGAACTGAGGGGATTTTAGCCCCTATAGGCCACTCTATCAAAGTGGTCCCTAGACATTCGGGCACAGTTCCTGAATTATAGCTGCGGGGGAAGGCCTGCTAGTGCAATCGGCAGGGCAATGTGTCATAGTACTAGGGCTAGTGTCAGGGGAAGGAAGTTTTTTCACACGAGGTGCATGAGCTGGTCGTATCGGAACCGGGGGTATGAGGCCCGCACCCATAGGAATACAATAGACAGCAGTGCGGCCTTAGTCATAAGGTTAATCGTTGTTAGTTCGGGGATGTGGTGGATGTGCGATGTTCCTAGGAATAGTACGGCTGATAGGGTATTTATAAGTAGGATGTTTGCATACTCGGCCAGGAAGAACAGGGCAAATGGCCCTCCTGCATATTCTACGTTGAAGCCGGAGACTAGTTCTGACTCCCCCTCTGTTAGGTCGAATGGTGCTCGATTTGTCTCTGCCAAGGTTGAGATGTATCATATTGCGGCTAGCGGCCAGGCGGGGGCCAGTAACCAGATGCTTTCTTGGGCCGTGCTGAATGTTTGAAGGGTGTAACCGCCTGAAAAGATAATTACTGAGAGGAGAATTAGTCCGAGGCTTACTTCATAGGAAATTGTCTGGGCCACCGCTCGTAGAGCCCCAATTAGTGCGTACTTCGAATTTGATGCCCAACCTGATCCTAGAATGGAGTATACTGCGAGGCTCGATAGGGCCAGGATAAACAGGACTCCCAAATTGAGATCGATTACTGGGTGGGGTATGGGTATGGGCGCCCATAGTGTCATGGCGAGGGTTAGTGCAAGAATGGGGGCGGCTAAAAATAGAAATGGGGAGGATGAAGAGGGGCGAACTGGTTCTTTAATAAATAGTTTTACTCCGTCGGCGATGGGCTGTAGGAGTCCGTATGGTCCTACTACATTTGGCCCCTTTCGTAGTTGCATATACCCTAATACTTTACGCTCGATTAGAGTTAGGAAGGCTACCGCTAGTAGGACCGGCACGATATAGGCTAGGGGGTTAATTAGGTGATTTATCAGAGTGGTTAGCATAAACTGGGAAGAGGATTTGAACCTCTGGTTAAAAGGGCTTAGGCCTTTCGCAATTTACCATGCTCTGCCACCCCAGTATGTCCTTATCTTGGGCGGTTGGGGTTTTGGCCCTCCTTTATTTAATTTATTTGCTCTCATTAATTAGGGGTGGGGCGTGCTTCAAGTATGGGCCCCCCTTTTCCGATCCTTTCGTACTAGGAAAAGTAGCGTTACAGATAGAAACTGACCTGGATTACTCCGGTCTGAACTCAGATCACGTAGGACTTTAATCGTTGAACAAACGAACCCTTAATAGCGGCTGCACCAATAGGATGTCCTGATCCAACATCGAGGTCGTAAACCCCCTCGTCGATATGGACTCTGGGAGAGGATTGCGCTGTTATCCCTAGGGTAACTTGGTCCGCTGATCGGCCTCATTGGCCGGATCACTTTGGTCAGATGTTCTGTGGCTTAGAGATGTCTCTCTCAGTTTTAGGGGGTTTGGCCCATTCCACTCGGAGGCTTGTTTTTCCTCCGCGGTCGCCCCAACCGAAGGTAAAATTTCAGATTCCATTAAGTTTTTACTTTTTATTAAGTTGCTTGACGTGGTTGAATTTTATACCTTAAGCTCCAAAGGGTCTTCTCGTCTTGTACGGTTATACCCGCTTCTGCACGGGTAGATCAATTTCACTGACTTGAAGGGGGAGACAGTTAAGCCCTCGTTTGGCCATTCATACAGGTCTCTATTTAAAAGACAAGTGATTGCGCTACCTTTGCACGGTCAAAATACCGCGGCCGTTGAACCCGTAGTCACTGGGCAGGCTGGACCTCCTATACTCGGTTTAGTTGCAGGAGGCGATGTTTTTGGTAAACAGGCGAGGCTTGTGCTTGCCGAGTTCCTTCCCCTTCCTTTAGTCTTTCCTCTAAAAATGGCACTCCAGTGTGGGGTTAACGATGTTTAAGCTGTGGGCTCTTCTTGGTTTTTTTGTTGTACACATTACTCTCTTGGGTTGGGTTCGTTAATTTCCAGTGGCTTGTCCGATCTGGTCTACACTTGTGCTTGGAGAAGAGCAGGTCTTCTTGTTACTCATTTTAGCATAATCTCTTCCATGCGGGCATGGGCTGGCCTGATATTGCTAGGGGAATAAGATTTTTTATCAGTATAATAAACTCTCTTCTGTCCGAGCTTTAACGCTTTCTATTTAGATGGCTGCTTTTAAGCCCACTAAAACAGTATGTCTTTTATATTATGATCTGTATCCTCCTGTGAAGGTTGTATCCTTTGTTAGAGGGGCTGTACCCCCTTTAACTAACTCTCGTGTATTTCCCAGGATCTTAGTGTTGTGTCTTCTGATTCGGGGTGCACGAGGCTGAACTTCTATCCATTTCTCAGGCAACCAGCTATCACCAGGTTCGGTAGGTCTATCACTTCTACCCGGAGTTCTTCCCACTCTTTTGCCACAGAGACGGGTTAGCCCTAAATTTAAATAGGCTGTCTCGGGGTAGCTCACCTGGTTTCGGGGTTTCAAACTAAAGGTCTCTTTGCTCGAGGGTGCTGGCTAAATCATGATGCAAAAGGTACAAGTTTTAGTCTTTGTTTTTTAGTGCTTATATGGGTTGTTTCATTTCTCTTTCAGCTTTCCCTTGCGGTACTTTTTCTATCGCTTCAGGTCGTACCTTTTCTGTCTCCCATACTCAGGTAAAAAAATGGTTTAGTTTGTAGTGTAAGGCTATGTTTTGTTATTAATATTGTTGGGTTATATCAGTGGTTGAGCTAGCTGTTTGGCTCAGGGCGACCCAATTTGCATGGATGTCTTCTCGGTGTAAGTGAGATGCTTGACTAACTCAGCCACGTCCTGGGTTTAATCCAAGTGCACCTTCCGGTACACTTACCATGTTACGACTTGCCTCCCCTTGTCAGTGCTCTAGTGTTAGGTAGCCTTGCTGCGTTTTGACAGGGGAGAGTGACGGGCGGTGTGTACGCGCCTCAGAGCCGGGTTCAAAAGGACACTCTGCTTCCTTTTTACTACTAAATCCTCCTTCAAGCACTATTTCATGTTGCACGTTCGTAGTGTTCTGTGATAGAAAATGTAGCCCATTTCTTCCCACTTCGTACGCTACACCTCGACCTGACGTTCTGGGTTGTGCCCATTCTGCTTACTTTTATTGCCTTCACAGGGTAAGCTGACGACGGCGGTATATAGGCTGGGATGGCTAGAAGTGGTGAGGTTTAACGGGGGTTATCGGTTCTAGAACAGGCTCCTCTAGGGGGGTCTGAGGCACCGTCAGGTCCTTTGGGTTTCAAGCTGATGCTCGTAGTACCCGGGCGGACACCTAACTGTAGTTGGATGTCTAGGTTTATGGCTGAGCATAGGGGGGTATCTAATCCCAGTTTGTTTCTCAGCTTTCGTGGGGTCAGGTGGGCTTTATTAAAGCTACTTTCGTAAGATTGGGCTTCGGACACCTAGAAGCGTATGACGGCCAAAGGGCCATTTGGCTTTAAAAAAATTGTCTTGCTTTCCTTAACCACCCTTTACGCCGTGGTGTTATCAACTGGGGCCTCTCGTTTAACCGCGGTGGCTGGCACGAGTTTTACCGGCCCTTGTTAGCCCTAACTGAGTCAAGTTTTCACTTATGGCTTAATGTCTATCACTGCTGAATTCCCTTGGGGGTGTGGCTTGGCCAGGCGTCTTGGGCTAAAATTTGCACCTGATGCCCGCTCCTCGTCCCCGGGTGGGGGATTAAGGGCATACTCACGGGGTTGCGGAGACTTGCATGTGTAAGTTGGGCGGGAGCTGATAATAAGGTCGGGACCATGCCTTTATGCATGCGGAGCTTTCTAGGGCCCATCTTAACATCTTCAGTGTTATGCTTTGAATTATGCTACGCTAGC